CCTTAAAAAAACAAGAACCTTCAAACCCCCCTATTTGAAGGAATTTTTATTCATCAAATGAAACTTTTCTTAGAAACTATTGCATTGATGAATTGATTCCTTGAATCTCGACGATTGTCTATTCATAGGCTATTATGACTTCTAAGAAGCCGCTATGGTGAAATCGGTAGACACGCTGCTCTTAGGAAGCAGTGCTAGAGCATCTCGGTTCGAGTCCGAGTAGCGGCAGAGTGTCTTCTAAAAAAGACAAATAGATTCTATAATGAATTAATGAATTCAATTCCCGATTTATATTCTGTAATTAGGGAACTCCTCTTTTTTAAGATTTTTTATGATACTTTCAACCCTCGAGCATATATTAACTCATATTTGCTTTTCAATCGTTTCAATTTTAATTACAATTCATTTGATAACTTTATTAGTCGATGAAATAGTCAAACTATATGATTCATCAGAAAGGGGCCTGGTAGCTATTTTTTTCTGTATAACGGGATTATTAGTCACCCGTTGGATTTATTCGGGACATTTTCCACTAAGTAATTTATATGAATCATTCATCTTCCTTTCATGGAGTTTGTCCCTTATTCATATAGTTCCATATTTAAAAAAAAATAAAAATGATTTAAGCACAATAACCACGCCAGGTGTTATTTTTACCCATGGCTTTGCTACTTCGGGTCTTTTAACTGAAATACATCAACCCACACTATTAGTACCTGCTCTCCAATCCGAGTGGTTAATAATGCATGTAAGTATGATGATATTGGGCTATGCAGCTCTTTTAGGTGGAGCATTATTATCCGTAGCACTTCTGGTCATCACATTTAGAAAGTCTTTTTTGATTTCGAAAAACCATCGTTTCTTAAATGAGTCATTTTTATTTGATGAAATCGAATACATGAACGAAAGAGGAAATATTTTACGAAATACTTCTTTTTTTTATGCTAAGAATTATTACAGGTGCCAATGGATTCACAAATTGGATTATTGGAGTTATCGTGTTATCAGGCTCGGGTTTATCTTTTTAACCATAGGTATTCTTTCGGGAGCAGTATGGGCTAATGAAGCATGGGGATCATATTGGAATTGGGACCCAAAGGAAACTTGGGCATTTATTACTTGGATTATATTCTCGATTTATTTACATACTCGGACAAATCCAAATTTCCAGGGTGCAAATTCTGCAATTGTAGCGTCTATAGGCTTTCTTATAATTTGGATATGTTATTTTGGAGTCAATCTATTAGGAATAGGATTACATAGTTATGGTTCGTTCCCGTTAACGTAGAGTTGAAGTCAAGTAGTTGAGGGGCTCTTACGAATACAACAGAGATTACTTGTATCTAATTACTTGTATCTAAAAAAACCTTGTGTGAATTGGCGAGACCCACGGGAATCAATACACTACTTGATTCCCATAGCTCTCCAAAAAGACCAAACATATTGAGTTCAAATTCATTTTTTTCTCTTAAACTTAAGAGAAGAAAAAATATCATTCGACAATGAACTTAAGAATCATAGTTTTTTTATTGATGAAAATCATCTATTCAAAAAATGAGATAGAATAACTTCGACCTTATCAACAGATAGTGAAAGAACGAAATCAGGGTACATACCAATACCTATTACAGGTAAAAAGATAGAGATGGAAAGAAATAACTCTCGTGGTCCAGAATCAAAAAAATAGGAATTTGGAATATTATATAGCTTGTATCCATAGAACATTTGTCGTAACATAGATAATGAATAAATAGGAGTTAATATCATTCCAATTGCCATTACAAAAGTAATTACTATTTTTGGGATTAAAAGAAAATTGGAGCTGGTAATTATTCCAAAAAAAACTATCAATTCCGCAACAAATCCACTCATACCCGGTAATGCAAGGGAGGCCATCGAAAAACTACTGAACATTGTGAATATTTTTGGCATTGGAATAGCTATTCCGCCCATTTCGTCAAGATAAAAAAGAGGTATTCTATCATAACTCGTTCCTGCCAAGAAAAAAAGTGCAGCACCAATAAATCCATGAGAGATTATTTGTAAAAGAGCTCCGTTTAGTCCTGCTTCGGTTATCGAGCCGATTCCTATAATTATGAAACCCATATGAGACACCGAGGAATAGGCTATTCTTTTTTTTAAATTCCGTTGAGCCGAAGATGTTGAAGCTGCATAAATTATTTGCATTGTGCCCACTATTATCAACCAAGGAGAAAATACAGAATGAGCATGAGGTAATAATTCCATATTGATCCGAACCAATCCATACGCTCCCATTTTTAATAAGATTCCGGCTAAAAGCATACAAGTACTGTAATGCGCTTCTCCATGGGTATCTGGTAACCAGGTATGTAGGGGTATAATTGGCGATTTGACAGCAAAAGCAATAAAAAATCCAAGATAGAATATTAATTCCAAGGCCATGGGATAGGCCCGATTAGCTAATGTTTCAAAATTTAATGTTGGTTCAGTAGAACCATATAAACCGACACCCAGAACTCCCAGTAAGAGAAAAATGGAACCCCCTGCTGTGTACAAAATAAATTTTGTAGCTGAGTAGAGACGTTTCTTTCCTCCCCACATGGATAGAAGTAGATAAACAGGAATTAATTCAAACTCCCACATGATGAAAAACAGTAAAAGGTCTCGAGAAGAAAATAATCCTATTTGTCCGCTGTACATTGCTAACATCAGGAAATGGAATAATCGAGAATCTCTAGTAACCGGCCAAGCCGCTAACGTCGCTAAAGTCGTGATGAATCCCGTCAGTAAAATAAGTCCTATAGAAAACCCGTCAATTCCCAATCGCCAATGGAAATCAAAAAAATGGATCCATTTAGAATCCTCCACAAGTTGGATTAATGGATCATCCGATTGAAAATGATAGCGGAATACATAGGTAGTTAGAAGAAGTCCTAAAATACATATACTTAGAGTATACCTCCGAATTACTCGATTTCCTCGATGTGGAAGAAAGAAAATGAAGGAACCCGCAGTTATTGGAAAAACGACAATTATTGTTAACCAAGGAAAAGAATTCGTGGTAAAGATAAGATACACTTGGACCAGAAAAACCCGTGCTCTAAAATAAAGTATTTGGAGCACGGGTTTGGTCGGTAAAAAAAATCAAATGGAGTCAAGTCTATTTTTCTGGAACGTATCAATAACCTAGCCCCATGCTACGAGTTGTTTCGTTTCCTAAATAAACCCGAACACTCAAGAAATCCGTTGGACAGGCGGATTCACATCTCTTACAACCGACACAGTCCTCTGTTCTTGGAGCAGAAGCAATTTGTTTAGCTTTACACCCCTCCCACGGTATCATTTCTAATACATCAGTGGGGCAGGCTCGGACACATTGAGTACACCCTATACATGTATCATAAATCTTTACGGAATGTGACATTGGATCTATAGATTTTCGAACGTTAGAAAATTTCGATCTAGTAATAAATCAATCATATATTTATATACCAGATGAATCAATGAGTTAGCAGAGTTTTTCTAATCAATCTACTTATGAGTTCACTTAGAAGAAAGGGCTAAAGTACTTTGATTTCTTATCTTTTTGCAAACAGGACCCTACCTTGCGCGGGAGACATGCTAATTCAAATTAATTGATGAATATTACAATTACAACTTATCTAATTAATACTATATTTTTTTATTTATTCAACAAATTTGATTGATTGATACGAGTTGATTTTCTGTTGCGATAAATTGAGGAAACAATAGCCAAGCCAATCGCTGCTTCAGCGGCTGCAATAGCGATAACAAAAATTGAGAAAAGGGCTCCTTTTAGTTGACGACTATCAAAAAAATCAGAAAATGTTACAAAATTGAGATTAACGGCATTCAATATAAGTTCAAGACACATAAGAGCCCTAACCATATTCCGACTTTGGATCAATCCATAGATACCGATAGAAAATAAATAGGCACTCAAAACAAGTACATGTTCGAGCATCATTACTTAACTCCTTATAAACCTCCATTCATTTAAATATGAACAACAATTCAATTGATTCAATTGGCTAGAGTCTAACAAGTATGGAACAAAGAAATCTATTGATAATAAATAAAAAAATGGAACTCCAATATTTCTCGTTGATACATGAATTCAAATAAAATTGAAGCACAATGAATAAGATAACCAAACAAAAAATTGGATTTTTATTCCGTCTTTTAAAGATTGATTATTGTCATTGACGAGCTACAGCAATTGCACCTATTAAAGCAACTAAAAGAATTATTGAAATGAGTTCAAATGGAAGAAAAAAATCGGTTGATAAATGAATGCCAATTTGTTGACTATTACTTATTAAATCTTGCTCTAAAATCTGGTTTGATCTTGTAGTCCAAATAATCCCGTACCATGATGTATCTGGAATAGTAGTAATTAGTGAAACAAAAAGACTTGTACAAACTATTGAAGTAAACCCATCTCCAACGGTCCAAAGAGGAAAATCTTTGTAATATTCTGAACCATTGACGAACATCACAGCAAAAATGATTAAAACATTTATAGCTCCTATGTAAATAAGGAGCTGCGCCGCAGCCACAAAATGGGAGTTCGATAGAATATAGAATAAGGATATACAAACAAGAACTAATCCCAACGAAAAGGCAGAAAAAATTGGATTAGGGAGTAATACCACGCCCAGAGCTCCTACTATAAGACCCGATCCCAGAAGGACTAAAAACAAATCATGTATTGGTCCAGGCAAATCCATTTTATATAAAAAAATAAATCGAAATATTTCATGACTTTATTGATCTGACTAGGAAAATGGGTTATTCTTTTTTTATGATACTTCATCATTTTTAATCATTTTTTGAAATTCTTAATTGAATCCCATTTTTGGAATGGGTGTGGGTTCATGTAGATACTGGGATTGGACCGATCCAATTCTTTATCCGGCAGAAGAATTGGAAAGTATCCATTTTGTATCTACTTTATTTTTTAAAATCATAAATAATTATTAAATCATAAATCATTACTAATAAATCATTACTATAATATCAATATAGAAATAATATAAATATGATTCATATAATATGAATATAGAAATGGATTTTCAATGCAAATTGAGCCCCGATTCTCACTAACCAAAACTAATCAAGAGTTTTGATTTTGATCAATAGTTTCTATTTTTTTGAGTTATTAAGCAAGCAAAAAGACCATTCTTTTAGATCCCAATGGCTCCGGAGTTGTTTATTCTTGAATCGATGAGTTTATCCACTTTTTATTTGAGGGGAATTCGCAATTGTTCGAATTGTGTAATCATCAATTATTGACATTGGTAACCGACCCAAAGAAATTTGATTATAATTCAATTCGTGACGATCATAAGTAGAAAGTTCATATTCTTCAGTCATTGATAAACAATTTGTTGGACAATACTCAACACAATTCCCACAAAAAATGCAGATTCCAAAATCAATACTGTAATTAAGCAATCGTTTCTTTCGAATATTCGTTTCCAAGTTCCAATCAACAACAGGTAGATCTATAGGACATACACGAACACATACTTCACAAGCAATGCATTTATCAAATTCAAAGTGGATTCGGCCTCGGAAACGCTCGGATGGGATCAATTTTTCGTAGGGGTATTGAATAGTTACAGGTAAACGATTCACGTGGGATAGGGTAATCATGAAACTTTGCCCAATGTACCTTGCGGCTCGTATTGTTTGTTGACCATAATTCATGAACTCAGTTACCGTAGGAAACATCTCGTGACTATTTATAAAAACTTTGATGCTTATTTCTTTCTCTTGGTTGAGACAAGTTGTGAATATAAAATTGCCTAGCCCTTTACAGTGAAAGAAGTTGGAAAGAAGTTGTTAATAATAAATTACCTAGAGAAATAGGTAAAAGAAATTTCCAGCCAAGATTGAGTAGTTGGTCTATTCTGAGTCTCGGCAAAGTCCATCTTGTTGTGATAGGAATGAACAAGAACAAATAAGTTTTCGCTAATGTAATAAAGATACCAACTGTTGTTGCAAAGACTCTACCTGTTTGATTTAGATCAAAAAGCTCAGGAACGAATATGGACGGAATAGAAAGATTCCAACCTCCCAAGTAAAGAACTGTTACAAATAATGAAGAAACTAGTAGATTCAGATATGAAGCAATATAAAATAAACCAAATGGAATACCTGAATATTCGGTTTGATAACCTGCTACTAATTCTTCTTCTGCTTCTGGTAAATCAAAGGGCAATCTCTCACACTCAGCCAGGGAAGAAATTATAAAAATGATAAAGCCTATAGGTTGACGCCATAAATTCCAACCCCAAAAACCATATTTGGCTTGCGTTTCAACTATATCAACTGTACTTGAACTGTTAGATAATCATAGTCGATGAGAACATCACGGTTCTCATCGCTATTACAGAACTGTACATGAGATTTTTTCCTCATACGGCTCCTCGTAGGACAAAAATAAATTTGAGGACCCATCCACTATTATTGAATTTCTTGTACAATAGATAGGGTCAAAATCCATCGTAAGGTCCCGAATTAAACCAATGGAATTCTGTCCGCGATAGTTTTAAGAAGAAAAAAAATGAAAAAAGTGCTTCTGAATGGATCTCATCTTTTACAAATTGTAGTTTTTCATTGTTGATTAATAACTTTAGCTTTGGATAAAATACTTCTTATAGTAATACGAATAGCTATTTCAACCGGTCAGGTTCGATTACGAAAAAAAAACATGACAACAACTCTATTTTTCTAAACTCTATTTTTCTATTCTAATTTTCTATTAGAATATTTCTATTATAATATACGTTATTATAAATAAATATAATATAAATAAAATGTGTATATACGAAAAACGAGTTTTTTGATTGCCTTTCCATTTTCTTTCGTTCCTATTCTCCTTTCTCATAAAAAAGGACTTTAAACCAAGTAAAAGATTACTTCGTTCGTGTATAGTTACTTACTTAATTGGTGGATAGGAGTATACTCTGGATCGGAATCGCGGGGAGTACTTCTTGATTGTTTCTACCCATTCAAAGCCCCAATTCTAATTCTTTTTCTATCCATGAAGATCCTTGTTGTTTTGTTGGATAACTTACAGAATCTCTAGTACTAACCTGTTGTGTATCTTGGTGTTCCTAACCATCCACTTTCTTTTTCTCAATCGTCTGTTATGGTACTACTTAATATAGTCTAGTAATAGATAGTCTAGTAATAGATAGTAATATAGTCATAAATAGATAGTAAAAACTATATTCAGTTGATTTTTGGACCCCGCTTCAAGTCATGCTGACTAATCAATCAATCTTGGGGGAAAGAGTCTCTATTGCTTAGGTTTACTTTTACTTTATTCTTGTACATAGGAAATGAGACTCAACCATTTTGCTGCAAATTGATAAGCCGTTCTCTTTCACTCATATAACTATCTGGTTTACTTCATCAACCCGAACTCTAATGTTGAATAAAAAATGAAAGAAATAGATATTCAACTCAGTTCACTTCTGTTCTCCAAAGAAAAGAAATAGGGATAAGTTTATGTCTCAACGAATCACACGTAGAGATATTGATAACACACATAGAGTTAATGGTATTTCATAACTAATTGATTGAGCAGCAGCCCGTAGACCACCTAAAAAAGAATACTTATTATTTGATCCATATCCTGACATAAGAAGTCCAACGGGAGCAATACTTGAAATCGCAATCCATAAAAGAACACCGATACTGAGATCGGCTAGAACAAGATGAGAGCCAAAAGGAATTACGGAAAAACTTAGGAAAATCGATATGACTGCTATGGATGGTCCGATACTAAACAAAGGAGTATTTGCTATAGCTGGGAAAAGATTTTCTTTGAAAAGTAATTTTGTCCCATCTGCTAGAGCTTGAAGAATTCCCAAAGGACCGGCGTATTCAGGTCCAATACGTTGTTGTAGCCCGGCAGAAATTTGTCTTTCTAACCAAACAATTACTAGTACACCTACTGTAATTCCTAATACAGGAGTGAAGATATAGACAAGCATCCATATGAGTCCATAGGACTCTTTTAAGGATTCCAATCTGGAAAAAGAATTGATCACTTGTACTTCTATTGTATCCATTATCATTTCAACGATCCACTTCTCCCATAATGATATCTATGCTACCTAGTATTGTCATAATATCAGCCAATTTCATTTTTTTAACTAACTGGGGAAGAATTTGCAAATTGATAAAACCGGGAGGGCGAATTTTCCATCTCCAAGGAAAAACACTTTGGTCTCCTATCAGAAAAATTCCCAATTCTCCTTTTGGAGCTTCGACTCTTACATAAAGTTCTTGTTTCGATAATTCAAAAGTTGGAGAAGGTTTTTTACTAATGAATCGATATTCAAACTCATGCCATTCGGCATCTCTGACTTTATCAAAGCGTCGTATTTCTAAATTCTCATAGGGTCCCCCTGGAATTCCTTCCAGGGCCTGTTGAATAATTTTGATGGATTCAGTCATTTCACCGAGTCGTACTAAATAACGAGCTAATGAATCTCCCTCTTTTTGCCATTCAACCTCCCAATCAAACTCGTCATAACACTCATAATGATCCACTTTACGGAGATCCCATTGTATTCCAGAAGCTCGTAGCATTGGTCCTGATAAACCCCAATTTATTGCTTCTGCTCCGCCAATAATGCCTACCCCTTCAACTCGTTCTAAGAAAATAGGATTCCGTGTAATAAGCTTTTGATATTCAGCAATTTCCGTTAAAAAATAATTACAAAAGTCTAAACATTTATCTATCCATCCATAAGGCAGATCAGTCGCTACCCCTCCAATACGAAAAAAATTATGCATCATTCGCATACCCGTGGCAGCTTCGAATAGGTCATATATTAATTCTCTTTCTCGAAAAATATAGAAAAAGGGGGTTTGGGCACCAATATCTGCCATAAAAGGACCCAGCCATAACAAATGCGAAGCTATACGACTCAATTCCAACATAATGACTCTGATATAACTAGCCCTTTTAGGTACTTGGATATTGCCTAATTTCTCTGGTGCATTTACGGTTATTGCTTCGGTGAACATCGTGGCTAAATAATCCCAACGTGTTACATAAGGCAAATATTGTATAATTGTTCGGTTTTCCGCAATTTTCTCCATCCCTCTATGTAAATAACCCAATATTGGTTCACAATCAATAACATCTTCGCTATCTAGAGTAAGGATGAGTCGAAGCACACCGTGCATTGATGGGTGTTGAGGACCCATATTGACTATCATAAGGTCTTTTCGTGTAGCTGATGCAGTCATAAGTTTTTTTTGATTCATTCGTCCATGAATTGATAAAAGTGAAAAGACGTTCATTATAATAAAATAATAATTATAGTTAAAATGGCTCTTCAAATTAAGCAGTTTTTGTCTCTCGAATATCCAAATAATCGATTAATTCTTTATAACGTATTTTATTTCTTTTTGACAAATAAGCCAGCAGTCGTTGACGTTTTCCCAAAATTTTCCGCAGACCCCTCTCAGATAAATAGTCTTTTTTGTGTAATTCCAAATGTAAAGTAAGTCTTCGTATCTTACTTGTCAACCTGAATACTTGAAATTCAACAGACCCCCTGTTTTCCTTGTTTTCTTCTTGTGAAATAACCGAAATCAATGTATTTTTTACCATCAATTTATCCCTCCTTTTGTTTGCAGGTATGAATTTTACTCATCAGAAATAATAGTAATAATAATGCTAATAATTGTAATGGGGTATACACAATGGAGTTTCATTTTGTACTCCTCATTTTTGGAATTCAAATTTGAAATGAATTAGATAGGAAACAAGCTCTCAAAGGACTCAAAAATGATTTTTTTGAAAAAAAAAAAGAAGATTTTGTTGATTCATTTTTCGATGGAATTCTCATTGACTTAGTATCATCTATTAGAATGGAATGTAAGACAAGGCATGTATGTACCTGTTTGCTTTCCTAGACCATATATGGTACTTTCATATACCATATATGGTACTTTCCTATACCATATATGGTACTTTTATATACCATATATGGTACCGGATATATAGGAAAAATAGCCCACTAACGAATTTTCAACCGTGGATACATATGTAGCCTTAACATACTGAAACGACTGCCATTATTGGTATCAAACCAATAGCGATTCATACAAGCTAAATCTTCTAATCGATAATTAGGCCAAAGAAAGAACTTGTATTTCATTTCTTCATTTTTATCTCTATGTTTACCTTTATCCAAAAATCGATAATTAGGCCAAAGCCAAAGAAAGAACTTGTATTTCATTAGCCAAAGAAAGAACTTGTATTTCATTACTTCATAAAATGGACCCCCGCCGTTCTCTACTGGATTTCTATTCTTTGAATTGAAACAAATTAGAATTCTCAATTCTCTACGTCGTCTAGACGATAAAAGATTTTCCGGAACAAGTAAATCATAATGATTTTTGTTTATTCTTCCAATTATTCTTTTATGTCGTGTACTGTAGTCCTCACAAGTCTTATTACCAACCCATCTATCATAATATTTGAGTACGGGGAGTCTTAGATTAGTTGGGTACTTACTATTATGAACGAATGAAATACCTATGGTTTGATACATAAGAAATTGTCCATCATTTTTTACGGACAAACGAGGGGGTTCGAGAATCAGCACTCCCGTTTTCACCCATTCTGCAACAGGTAAAATCTTCTGAACCTGCATTATATCCAGACGCAGTTCTTCCCTTTCAAGCAGGGATAGAGTCAGTCTTTTTGGCTCTTTAAGTCTAACCAGGAGACAGTATACCTCGATATTATGGATCATTGTTTGCTTCAAACACTCGTACCATCTCAATGGACAAATCAAATAACATTTCACAAAGGAATCTAGTTCTGCTTCTCCGCTGCTGTTGTATTTTTTCTTTTGAGTGTCTGATCCCACAGAATCTTCTTCCATACCTTTTTTGTGTATTGAGACAGAATCTTCTTCCATATCTTTTTTGTGTATTGAGACAAGGGATTCAAGATTTTCTGGGTTTTGTACGAGATCTCCTTGACCTGCTACGGGTTCTTTTTCGTCTTGATTTCGATTCTTGAATTCAAAATTGGATGATATCAAAAAACTCCCCTTTAGTTTTCGATTGAAATTTATCTTTTTCTTTTTCTTTTCACCAATATTTTCGTTTCTATTAATTCTATTAATTATATTAATATTTACAAAAAGTAATTTGTCTGGTATAACCCACGGTCTCATTTGATATGAATTCTCAAGTAGCACAAGTTCTGGTAAGAACCAAGGTCCCCAATTCGATATGGGATGATTTAGTATTTCTTCATTCATTCCCATCCAATCCAAAAACCTTTTTTGGGGATTGGGTGGATTGATTTCTGGATCCTGATGAATCCTAAGATAAAAAATATTTTTCTTATTCACTTTCTGAATGATTTGATAATTATTAGTCCCAATCTGAGTATTTTGAGTACTGTTGGTATCGAGCTTGGTCCAAGCCTCAATATCGGCTTTTTCCCTTATAGAAAAATCGAGAATTTGCCAATGAAAATATCTTCTATCTGGTTTTTTATACATAATATGGCCCTTTGCTAGATAATTATTGATAGGGATATCCCCCAACATATCCAATAATTTATGTTTCTGTGTGTTGTAATTATACGAAACCCTTTTGTTCTTAAGAAAACTCCATAGAAAACTCCATTTTCCTTTTTTGTTCTTTTTTGATTCATAAATGGATAAGCCCCTCTTATTTTCATAATGAATAGATTCATATGAGAAAAACTCATATTTATAGCATTTTTGAAAATTATCTTTTTGCTTCGGTACTGAATATATTTGAGAGTCGTTTTGTTTTTTGTAATGAATTAATGGCTCTTTTTTATATGAATCCCCTTTAGTTAAATATTGATTTTGCTTTTGAGCCGTACGGCGTCGATTGACTCTATTTCGCCATTTTTTTGGTATTAATCGCGACCATCTAATCTGAGATAAATCGTATTGATAATGCCCTCTTAACCAGTTTTTCCATCGATTCATTCCATAGCGTTGAGGTTTTTTATGCCTTAATTCATAATGAAATATTCCTTGTGTTCCAAAGGAATCCTTTATTTCAGTCTTCAGAAAAAAAGACGTTCCGTGATAGTTAAGAACAGCTCTTAATTTATCCAAGTTAATAACTTGGGTTTGTGATAATTTGTAAAATACATATGCTTGTGACAAGGAGGATAAGTCACAAAAACTATGTGAATTCGTCTTTCTATTACTAATCTTCTTAAGTGACTCTTTTTTTTTTAAAGTTGAAATAAAGTGCATTTTCTTTGCTTTATTCATTTTTTCTTTTATAGTAAATAAAGGAAATAAAAATAAAGGAAATAAAGTGCATTTTCTTTTGATTTGTTTTATCAATTTTTTCTTGATTTTTTTCATTATTGTAAATGGATTTCTCAACCCTTTTTTTGATTCAAGAAAAAGTTGTGTATTGATTCGGAGAATATTAATGATACATAGAAATATGTATGTGTATATTCTTTCAATCAATAATTTTATAAAATAATGTAATTGACAGATTAATCGAGCATTTCTTCTTTTTGATATTTGCCAAATCTTTTTTGGCGATTCTAATCTTTTAGCATTATAACTTGTTTTGTTAGGACTCATATTTATATTTCTTTCTGGGGTTACTTTTGTTGTCTCTTTTGTAATTCTTTCTAGTTGATTTCTGATTGTACTTTTTCTATCAGCCAGATCCTTCATTTTTTTTTCGGTCGGTGAAGAATTTGTCCAATCTGCAGATCCAATTTGACTAAATGATTCAGGAATTATCTGATTGATGATTATAGAATCCTTTTCTTTTTGAGTTTCAATCGATTCATATACTTCTCTCAATCTAACTAATAAACTAGGATTGTACTTTTGAGAGTCCCCTTTTTTTTTTTTTGTTGTAACTAGAACGTTTTGGATTATAAATAGAACGTTTTCGATAACCCATTTTTTTGTTTCTTTTAAACCCGCTAGAAGTAATTTTGTTCTTCTTCCTTTTAAATCTCTTATAAATTGAAAAGACTTCTTTTTGAATTGTTTTTTGAGTTCCTTAAAAACGGGCTTAAAAAAGGAAGGTCGTTTTTGAGGAAAACCCAAAGGACGTTCAGTTTCCCGTCCCCAAACTGTTAAAAAGCAAGAATCCATTTTTGTTTTCATTAGATCTCTACGAGAGGACCGTCGTTTAGATCTATGCCAAGGTTTCAGATAGAAAGGAAATAGAATTTTGATCTGAATACCTTCTATTAACCAATTTCTCGGAAATTCTGTTTCTGATAATTGAACACCATCATAGGTACATTTAATGTGTATTTCTCTCTTCCATTCCTGTAAATCCTCAGACCACTCAGGACGTTGAAATAATAACACACGGCCAATATTTTTAGCTATTATCAATGAAGGGAATATAATATATTTTCTAAGAACTGATTGAGTTATTAACAGGCAACCTCTTAGTGCTTGCCCCAATGTAAGATCATCCCAGTTTTCTGATATCGCTCGCCGTGCGTCCTTCCTTCTTTGCTCTCTCTCTTCTTCCTCCTCTCTTCTCTCTATTATCATCTGTGCTGTATCCTCTTTTTTGTCCTTCTCTTTTTTCTCTGTTTGTTCTTCTGTATAATCCACAATGTTGAATTCTTCCCCTTTCCCCATCCACTGTTTGAAAAAAGGTTTTATCATTTCGGAGATATCATCAATCAGATCAATTATATCCAAAATGAAGGGGAATCTGTTTATTCTGTCCAAAAAAAGGGGGGAGTGCGCATTTGTTTGAAATATTTTCCAAACACCGATTTTACGCCTTTGAGTGCGCATAGAACCTTTGATTAAGTTTCGACGAAAATCCGATATTGCCGAATAGCGTATCAAAGCCACTTCTTGAACCGGGACAGTAGGATCAGGATTGTACTGAGTAAAAATCACTACACGTTTGGCTCTTCTTGAGCGCATCTGATGATCCTCTGGCGTATAGTCTGCTGCTAGTTGTTCCACCTCGGTGATTAATTTGTATGGCCATCGCGGGACTTTTTTACGGATCGAATTCAAACTCGATTTTGCTTCTCTAGCAAATTGATTTATTAAAGTGAAGAAATGACTCATTTCTGTTGATAATGTTTTTTTATCAAATGTATTGATTTTCTGTTTCAATTCTTTGTAATCAGTATCAGAAAGAAGGATAGCATGAATTTGATTTATTCCCATTATCTTGATGAAATTTTTTATAGAAGTTTCATTTCTGATTGAAGGGGAAACCCGTTCGTTGATTGTTCCACGATATGGCCCGTTCAAGAAAGGATCATACATTTTAGGCAAGTACAAGTATTTTCTTTTAGAAATTCGTGGATGCCGATCATCATACTTACACAATCGAGTCCTTTTTTCAAGTGTATCCAGAGGATGGACTCCCTTGTCTCGAAGAGCTTTCATTCTATTTAAAAACTCGTTGTTCAAATTGTTACTTTTTTGTTTGTTAGTATAAACCCAACGACTGTTCAGTTTCTCAGAGGAGGGTTTTTCTAATGTGGATAGGGATATCCTTTTTTCGATCATTTCCAAAAAAGTGGACAAACTGGGCGGATATGTAAACGATATTCTTTGTTTTCCATCACTTCGACATGTGTAAAAAAAATATTGTGACATTTCGTTTCTTACAGCCTGCCCAGATAGAAATCGATCATTTCTTATGTAACGGAATGGGCGAGTCCATCGGTTATAATCAAAAAGAGGGGTCACAAGAAGTTTTTCAAACCGGAATAGCTCTTGTTTTTCATCTTTTTGATCAGGATCCTCCTTTTCTTCCGAAAAAGGGGAAGGAGAAGGATCTTCTTCGGTGTATCCCTCTTGTTCCTGTTTAGTTCCCTTCGTTTCGGAAGCTGTTTCTTCTTGACTTTCCCGCCTTTCTTCCCTTTTTGAGTTTGAGGATTCTTTCAGTTTCTTAGTCGAAAATGGTGGCGGTATTCTGCCTAAATCGTAGACACAG